GAAACAACCATCAACTATAACCCCAAAAGAACTAGATTCCGTAAACAACATAGAGGAAGAATGAAGGGAATATCTTATCGAGGTAATCATATTTGTTTCGGTAAATATGCTCTTCAGGCACTTGAACCTGCTTGGATCACATCTAGACAAATCGAAGCAGGTCGACGAGCAATGACACGAAATGCACGCCGTGGTGGAAAAATATGGGTCCGTATATTTCCAGACAAACCAGTTACAGTAAGACCTGCTGAAACACGTATGGGTTCGGGGAAAGGATCCCCTGAATATTGGGTAGCTGTTGTTAAACCGGGGCGAATACTATATGAAATGGGTGGAGTAACCGAAAATATAGCTAGAAGGGCTATTTTAATAGCAGCATCTAAAATGCCTATACGAACTCAATTTATTATTTCGGGATAAAAATGTAGAACCGACAGAGATGAATCTTAGGGATGAAACAAAAACGCAGGTTTCTTTTTTTGGACAAACAATATTTCTTTTATTTTCTTCATCCTTTGCATTGGAAGAATAAACAAAAAATTTGATATGATTCAACCTCAGACCCATTTAAATGTAGCGGATAACAGCGGGGCTCGAGAATTGATGTGTATTCGAATCATAGGAGCTAGTAATCGTCGATATGCTCATATTGGTGACGTTATTGTTGCTGTGATTAAAGAAGCAGTACCAAATATGCCCCTAGAAAAATCAGAAGTAGTGAGAGCTGTAATTGTTCGTACCTGTAAAGAACTAAAACGTGACAGCGGTATGATAATACGATATGATGACAATGCTGCAGTTGTGATTGATCAAGAAGGAAATCCAAAAGGAACTCGAATTTTTGGGGCAATCCCCCGTGAATTAAGACAATTGAATTTTACTAAAATAGTTTCATTAGCTCCCGAGGTATTATAAAATAAAATGAGATCGTGATATCTTTGGGGTATTTGAAAGAAATAGATTAAGAACTAGATTAATTCGTAGATTGTGTCTCACGCATATACCTTGCAAAATTCCTATTCATAAATCAATAAAAAAAAAAGAAAAACATGTTGATTATATCCAATTTTGAGACACCAATAATTTTAGTTCATCATGGGTAGAGACACTATTGCTGAGATAATAACCTCTATACGAAATGCTGATATGGATAGAAAAAGAGTTGTTCGCATAGCATCTACTAATATTACCGAAAATATTGTTAAAATACTTTTCCGAGAGGGTTTTATCGAAAACGTCAGAAAACATCGAGAAAAAAACAAATATTGTTTGGTTTTAACCCTTCGACATAGAAGGAATGGGAAAAAACCCTATAGAAATTTTTTAAATTTAAAACGGATCAGTAGACCCGGTTTACGAATCTATTCTAACTCTCAACGAATTCCTAGAATTTTAGGTGGGATGGGAATTGTAATTCTTTCTACTTCTCGGGGTATAATGACAGACCGGGAGGCTCGACTAGAACGAATCGGTGGAGAAATTTTGTGTTATATATGGTAATCCATTTAATATCCAAATGGGATCCGAAACCTCTTCCTATTTGTAAAAAAAAAAAGAAAGGGGGTGAGTTGTCTAATATCGTCTTTCCTCCATTAATTGATACTTCAGGGGGGCTTTACCTGAAATGAAAGAACAAAAATGGATTCATGAAGGTTTAATTACTGAATCGCTTCCCAATGGCATGTTCCGAGTTCGGTTAGATAATGAAGATCTGATTCTAGGTTACGTTTCAGGAAAGATCCGACGTAGTTTTATACGGATACTGCCAGGAGATAAAGTCAAAATTGAAGTAAGTCGTTATGATTCAACCAGAGGACGTATAATTTATCGACTCCGAAACAAGGATTCGAAAGATTAGGTCATTTTTATTCGATACGATTCGAGATGCAAAATTTCAAGAAACTTATTTTCTACCAAAAAAGAATTAAGATAAGGAATGACAAATATGAAAATAAGAGCTTCCGTTCGAAAAATTTGTGAAAAATGTCGACTAATCCGTAGGCGGGGGCGCATTATAGTAATTTGTTCCAACCCGAGACATAAACAAAGACAAGGATAATCAGACCCGCTAAAGGGCTCAATGTACAAATAAGAAATCTGTTTTGACATAAAATGGATATATCCATATATTTCTGACTCATATTTATGAGATGATACAATATGGCAAAAGCTATACCGAGAACTGGTTTACGTAGGAATGTACGTATTGGTTCACGTAAGAGTGCACGTAGAATACCAAAGGGAGTTATTCATGTTCAAGCAAGTTTCAATAATACCATAGTCACAGTTACAGATGTGCGGGGGCGGGTGGTTTCCTGGTCCTCGGCCGGTACTTGTGGATTCAAGGGTACGAGAAGAGGGACACCCTTTGCCGCTCAAACTGCCGCAGCAAATGCTATTCGTACAGTAGTAGATCAAGGTATGCAACGAGCAGAAGTCATGATAAAAGGTCCCGGTCTCGGAAGAGACGCAGCATTACGAGCTATTCGTAGAAGTGGTA